TTTTTTCTGATTTGTTTTCTTTATTCTTTATTATTAATTATTAATAGGAATTCTCTTGTTAAGACCCTATGAATCGATTACAACCTCAGATGCATACTAGAACCACGATGATTCAATAAAAAGACGAAGCTAAGCCTAAAGATTCCCTGAGTAAGAATAATTGGATCATCACTTATTTCACGAATAGATAAAATGACTCAAATCCAAAGAAACCTTTGGCTTTGAGTCAAAATAAGCATAAATGGGTGTTTAAAAGAAGAAATTTCGATTTCTAAATTTGAATTTTTTGAAAAACTTTTTGGGGTCCGGCCGCGAGGTCTGAATATTAAGTATGAATCATAGTTAAAACAGTTCGGAATCTATTTCCTATATTCCGTGTTTCAGATACTCGAATAAATATCCGACGAAGCCGAACCGTCTCTCTGAAGATGACAGACCCCTTCTCTGTCCGATCAATAGGATCAATTATAACAAGTCACACACTCATATTCCAGAAAGACAGAACAAAATTCCACGATCGAACTACCAAAAGAGAACAGGCTAAAAATCCGAGCTCTAAGGGATTCATTTGGTATTGAAAAGCTAGGTTGGAGTTCTTCTCGAGCTAATTCATTGAAATTCCATCCAATAAAACGGAAGAATTATAAATCTCCAAAATAATAGATAGAAATACCGCAAATAAGGCCATTGCGACACCCATCAAAGGGGTCGTTCCCCACCCCGGAGCGACTTTACCATATTCCGAATTCAATGGTTTTAATAAACTGCCCACATTCGTTCGTTTTGGACCAGATCGAGAATCGTTCTCAACAGTTTGTGTAACCATAAATCCTATTGTAGTCATTGAGATCTGTTGACTTTGTATACTCTTCCGTTGTAAATAAATGATCTTATCATAGATCCGTTGTGTTCTTGAACTTTTCTAATAATGGAAACAGCAACCCTAGTCGCCGTCTTTCTATCTGGTTTACTTGTAAGTTTTACTGGGTACGCCTTATATACCGCTTTTGGGCAACCTTCTCAACAACTAAGAGATCCGTTCGAGGAACATGGGGACTAGTTGAAGTAATGAGCCTCTCAATATTGGGAGGCTCATTACTTCAATTGAAATCGAGATAATGAAAAGACTTTCATTTTTTAGTTGGAACTTTAGGCGGTTCTCTAAAAAAGATAGCGAAAAAAATAATCCCTAGGGTTGAGACTAAGAGGAATGTATAAACCAATGCTTCCATAGATTCGATCGTGATTTACAATTATAGCTTCCATACCTATTTGTTTTTTCTTTCTTTTATTGGGGACCATCTCCCGGCTACCGAAAGAGCAAGAGACAAAAAAACGGGGAGTCAAAGCAAGATTTCTCTGCTACCCTCTAGCAATATCAAAATCACTAACAAATAAATAGATTTGTAAATAGATTTGAAAGACATCAAAAGAAGGTTGGATCAGACTACTTGTCTTCTTGTAGTTGGATCTCCAAGTTTTTGGAAGGCTCCAAATTCTACTTGAGCATCCAAATCTGGGTCAATCCCAGCAAAAACATCTCTGAACAGGGTTCTAGCACCATGCCAAATGTGTCCGAAGAAGAAGAGCAAAGCAAATGAAGCATGTCCAAAAGTAAACCAACCCCTTGGACTGCTACGAAAAACACCGTCGGATTTCAAAGTAGCACGATCTAATTCAAAAATTTCACCCAATTGAGCGCGTCTAGCATATTTTTTCACAGTCGCAGGGTCATTATAACTGACTCCATTGAGTTCGCCACCGTAGAACTCAACAGTTACACCGACTTGTTCGACACTATACTTCGATTCGGCTCTTCGAAAAGGAACATCCGCTCGAACAATCCCGGCTCCATCTACCAAAACGACCGGAAATGTTTCAAAAAAAGTGGGCATACGACGTACAAAAAGTTCACGACCTTCTTTATCTCTAAAGATAGGATGTCCTAACCATCCAACCGCTATTCCATCCCCGTTATCCATTGAACCCGCCCTGAATAATCCCCCTTTTGCCGGATTATTGCCGATGTAATCATAAAAGGCTAATTTTTCAGGAATTTTAGACCAAGCTTCTGATAAACTTTGATTTTCGGCTAACCCCGCACTAATTCGTCGATATATCTCTTGTTGGAAGTACCCCTGATCCCATTGATAACGAGTCGGTCCAAACAATTCGATCGGGGTAGTTGCTGAACCATACCACATAGTTCCGGCAACAACAAAAGCTGCAAAAAAGACAGCAGCGATACTACTGGAAAGGACAGTTTCGATATTACCCATGCGCAATCCCTTATATAGACGTTGGGGTGGTCGGACGCTAAGATGGAATAGGCCTGCTAATATGCCCAATGTCCCAGCCGCAATATGATGAGAGGCTATTCCTCCCGGAACAAAAGGATCGAAACCTTCCACGCCCCACGCTGGATTTACCGGTTGTACTTTTCCAGTTAGTCCATAAGGATCGGACACCCATATTCCCGGACCATACAAGCCTGTTACATGAAATGCACCAAAACCAAAGCAAGCCACCCCCGCGAGAAATAAATGAATTCCAAAGATCTTGGGCAAATCCAACGAAGGTTTTCCTGTACGTTCATCAGTAAATATTTCTAGATCCCAATACACCCAATGCCAGATAGCTGCTAAAAAGCACAAGCCCGAAAACACAATATGCGCTCCGGCGACACCTTCGTAACTCCAAATACCCGGAGATGTTATAGTCCCTCCTGTGATACCCCAGCCACCCCATGAATTGATTATTCCTAAACGCGTCATGAAGGGTATGACAAACATACCCTGTCTCCACATTGGATCCAGAACGGGGTCAGAAGGATCAAAAACTGCTAATTCATACAGAGCCATCGAACCGGCCCAACCAGCAACCAGAGCTGTATGCATTATATGAACAGCAAGCAACCGGCCGGGATCATTCAATACGATAGTATGAACACGATACCAAGGCAAACCCATGAAAATACCCCTTATATCAAAGAAAAAAGACACTACGCAACTTTATTGCATTGGACACGACTATACTCTGCCGATGTTACGTCCCCCGAGGAGAGGGCGATTAGTTCAGAGCAAGGGTTCATAATTTGTTTGATTCTATTAGCAATAATGGAACAATTCCGTTCGTAGGAAAAAAGAGAAGCAGATTTATTCTATACTCGATAAGTACCAATACGCAATGGGCCGCTTGATGCCTTTTCTATAAACGAATGTGACCATCCTTGTTCATGATTACAGGGGCCTAGTTCTAAGAATTGATCTTATTCATTCTGTCTTTCTTTATGCATTTTTGATAAAGAACAATATTATAAAAACAATAAAACCCTTCTTACGTTTTCACATCTAAAGTCTAGTATTTTTTTTTATTTTTTCTTTCATTTAATGCCTGTTGGTGTGCCAAAAATACCTTATGATATTCCTGACGACGAAGACGAGGAAGCAACTTGGGTTGACTTATAGTGCGACTTGGCAGATCTATTGGGTCATATGGGCTTTCCCCCTTCTCTCCCCGATCAAGAGATCCTCTATTTCGCCCAAAAAAGATGAATTGGATCATCAAAAATTTGGAGCGTGAAGTGCAATTAGATCTTTTTTTTAAGGGGATTCAAATTACTATTATCAATTCAAATAATTTATGGCTGGCTCGGTTGGACTAAGAAATTGAAATATCCAGACTTCGTTTAAAAAAACCAATTGGTAATATATCTACCATTACTCCTTATAAAGGGATTCCTCTTTCTAAAGAAATCTTCTTTGGAAATAGAAGTGATTTTAAACTGTTCTCTTAATCAATCGAGTAATATGTATAAAGACCTCAAATATTTGCCGGACTGTACGGATTGAGAAAAAAGAAGTGGTAAGGGGAGTATTTGTCCTATATGTGCAAATCGAAGGCGGGCAGATCTTTACCCGAAGTAGAGTATAAACCTAAAAAGAGTAAGATAAAAGAGGCCCAGTTTGGAACAAGAAAATGACATCGTGATTTGGATTGGATCGCGATGAAAGAATACATCAATGAAAAGTGAATTCGATCCGTTTAATGAATTCTTTTTTCTAAGGAAAGGAATCAAAACTCATCTTTATTGAAAAATCGAAGAAAAATTAAGAGTCAGTAAAGAGCATGCTCTGAAATCCGAAAGGGGATTGGAATATACACATTGATTTTTTTGCAAATTTTTTTGAACCGTATGCGCCAAACGGCGCCTGTACGGTTCCTACGGAATACAATTTTAACCTAATCGACCGACTTTATCGAGAAAGAGCACTTTTTTTATTCAAAGACCTTAGTCCCGAGACGGCAAATCACATTGTCGGTCTTATGATATTTCTGAATATCGACGATTGTAACCAAGAGCAATTTTTATTTATAAACTCTACGGGTGGAGGAGTAATGCATGGGCTAGCTGTTCATAATGCGATAAATTTTGTGCTACCAGATGTACATACACTCTGCCTGGGAGTAGCCGCTTCAATGGCAGCTTTTGTCCTGGCCGGAGGCTCACAGACTAAACGTATAGCATTCCCTAACGCTTGGCGCCAATGAGGTTTTATTTGAAAGAAAAAAGACGACTATGCCTTCGCCATATGAAAAATGAATCTCCATATGAAATATGAATAAAAAAGTAATAATAGCATGGCACTTTGAATTCGATATACAAAAGTTTTTTTCAAAGCATTAGATTTTTTATCGAGAGAGTAGTATGAGATAAAAGGTATTTCCGATGTGTTCTTATCTATCGGCAGTGCAGTTCAGCGTCACAAACTTTTTTTCACACGGCAGATCTCTTAATAATATTTATGTTCTGAACTAGTGAAAAAAATTCTTTTTTCCTTAGGTTATTTAATCAAATAAAAAGCAACTTTGGGATTGCTTAATCATAGACAAAAAAGAAATATAGAAAGCAACGGAGCCATCATAGTAGTTTTTAACTCCCACGAAAGGAAGGGTGGTAATTTGATCATTTTGCGATCGGGGTCTAATCAATCCTATTTTTCTCTTTCGTTGGAGGGGCGTAAGGATCAATTTTATTCTAGAGCCGTATGCAATGCATAGAAAGATGCCTGTACGGTTGTTCAATTCTATCTTTTTTCGTGCTATTCTTTTCTCTTTCTTTTATCTTCCCTTCATCATGTGCAATAGAAAAACTTTTGATTTTGTTATATCATCAGGGTAATGATCCACCAACCTACTAGTACTTTTATTCAAGGCTACATGGAAGAGGTAATCACGGACACAGATTTGGTGCTAAAACTACGTGAAGAGATCACAAACTTTTTTGTACAAAGATCGCACAAACCTTTCTGGATGGTCTTCGAAGACATGGAAAGAGATGTTTTTCTGTCACCAGAAGAAGCCAAAGCTTATGGAATTGTTGATTCTGTAGGGCTTGAAGGGCTTCAATGGCGTGAAGGGCGTAAATGATACTAGCCTGTATTTCGCGCAAATCCCTAATTTGAGATTACCGCTACCGACCGAGTTGACTCGAAATAATCCGGTTAGGATGGATCTAAACCATCCAATTATATCTATATCTATGATTCAACATGCCAACTATTAAACAACTTATTAGAAAGACAAGACAGCCAATCAGAAATGTTACAAAATCGCCCGCTCTTAAGAGATGCCCTCAACGTCGAGGAACGTGTACTAGGTTGTATGTGCGACTCGTTCAGATCATGAGCTAGAACAAAGGAAAGCGAACAAGTTTCCAGTATCAAAGGTCAGTACCGGTGAATAGGCTGGAACGAAAAAATGAACTCTATTTACTATCTAAAAAACGAAAATGGATCATAGGCCTTTCATTGTGTAGGAAATTTATGGTTTCCCTTGGTGTAAATTCAATCACCTCAATTTAAGAATTCTCCATTGGTAGCAAATGCTTATCCATTAAGCGGAGGAACTCTTGGTTTCAATTTCAAAGATTAGGCCACCCTCTTGCAAGAACGGACTAACAGGGTCAGCTATCCAGCCAACCCTCATAATTAAATACCGTTACTGTATAGGTAGATCTCGTTGTGAAGACCTAGTTACTGGATAATTCATGGGTAGAGCTAAAGAATGTGAACTATACAAGTTCCCAATAGCATTAATTAAATGAAGTTAAAGGCTCCGGTGTATAGAGAAGACCTCACCGTTTAAGAAGTAACCATAGAAACGATGGAATCCACTATTGCTTTAGAATTTATATTTCTTATTATCTTTTTAATACCTAGTAGAATCCAATTTCAAATTGTGAGGTAAAACAAAGGTCTCGAAAAAATAAAAAATCGTGGTCGGGAAGGTTATCGTAGCCAAAGCCATTGGAATTTTGAGTTTATACATTGGAAAAACTCATTGGGTTATTAATAGACTAGGAAGGGGGAAAAAGAATAACTGCAAGAACGGAAATCAATTAGTTATTCGACAAAGTTTGATTTATGCATATTCAATGACCAGAACTAGACGGGGATATATAGCTAGGAGACGTAGAAGAAAAGCACGTTCATTTATATCAAGCTTTCGGGGAGGTCGTTTAAAGACTCAACAAGACATAAGAGCTTTGGCTTCGTCTCATCGGGATAGGAATGGGCAAAAAAGAAATTTTCGTCGTTTGTGGATCACTCGAATCAATTCAGTAATTCGTGACGGATGGGTATATTATACCTATAGTAAATTCGTCCACGATCTATACAAGAGACAGTTGCTTCTTAATCGTAAAATACTTGCGCAAATAGCTATAGCAAATAAAAACTGTCTTTATCTAATTTCCAATGAAATCATAAAAAAAGCAAATTGGAAGGAATCTGCCGGAGTAATTTAAACGGAGTTCCCCGGAGAATGACCTCCGGGAAAGTAGAGTCAAAATGAATCAAAAAAGAAATAGGACTCAACACTTTCAATCAACAATTTGGAGTTTGACTTCTGAATCCGATTTTTGATTTGTTTTTGTCTTACGAAACGAGAAGCAAAGCCGGTCCGGATTTTTGCACAAAGCATCAATCTGCGTTTGAGTTCGGGTGTGAATTTTCATTCAAGTGACGAAAGAGTAAGCCTATTTTTTTTGTCTCTCACGGTCGCCTTCTATTTCTTTGTGTCTCTCACAGTCGACTTATATTTCTTTCCGTCTGACTTATATTTCTTTCTGTCTGACTTATATTTCTTTCGGACTCTCGCGGTCGACTTGTTTCTTTCACCTTGTTTCTCATTAGTAATAAAAGGTAACGAAGATAAAATACGAGCTTGTTTTATAGCAAGAGTCATTAATCGTTGTTGTTTCAAGGTCAATTTATTTACTCGTCTAGATAATATTTTTCCTTGCTCACTAATAAATCGACCAATTAAACTCATGTTTCTATAATCAATTCGATCCCCCGATTGGATCGGGGGCAAACGCCTACGAAAAGATCGCTTGGATTTAAGCAAAGGTCGCTTGGATTTAAGCAAAGGTCGCTTGGATTTATCCATGGTTTGTTTAATTTATTTCTTTAAACCGAAAATCCTATTTCGGTTGGATCTAGAAAATGAATTAGAATACATAAAAACAATAGGATTTTCTTTCTATTCAAATTATCTTAGCGATAATTAGCATAGCATTTTTCCTCCTCCTCGGGAGGGTGCAAGTGCTCGGTTCGAGCTATTTCGTTATCTCCCCATGAATCGTATGTTTGTAACAATATGGACAGAATTTTCTCAATTCCAATCGATTAGGCGTATTGTGCCGATTCTTTTGAGTCATATATCTGGAAATGCCTTTTGATGCCTTATTAACAACACAAGTAGTACATTCTAAAATAACTGTTATTCGGATATCCTTACCCTTGGCCATGAACCTCCTTTGGATTTTTTATTTACTCAACGCTTTTCCTTTCGATTCGAAATGAAGAAGAAAGAAAAAGTAGAAGTTGCTAACTTGAACTCACATTATGAAAAATTTTGCTACAATCAATATATTCAAATAAGATCCAAAGATTTCGAAACGATATTTCAAATCACAGTACACGATTTCGTTTAAGTATCTTGTATAATACTCTTCGCTAGACCCACATTTTATAGTCTACTTCCATTCCTCTATTATTCTATTATTCGAATTTGAATCCGAATCCCACAGCCGTTGAATCCACTTTTCTTCTTTCTCTTTCCTCCCTTATTCTAAAAATCAGAAAAAATAGAGAAAAGAGAAATAGAGAAAAGAGAAATAGAGAAAAGAAAAATAGAGGGGGAGACTTGATTAGTGACCGATATTTCATTGTAGTTCTAATCTTCTTTATTCCTTTCCACGTCACTAACTAGAATGAAAAAAAGGGGAATGTCAACGCATCCGGGAAAAAACGATTAATCTCTATCAATAGACCTGCTAAAGACGCGAACCATAGCGCACTTAGTACCGGTGCCACGGAAAGATATGTTTTTAGATCTCGCATTGAAAACCCCCTTCATTTTATTGTAATACATAATGATAATACATATATGATCAGATGCATAGGTAGTTAACGACCACTTTTAATTGTACTAGAATTGTCCGCGGAATTTCGAATTCAAATTGACATGTACAATGATCCCGTAACTATTTCCATATTTTTCTTATAAAGATATAAAGATAAGATAAAAACGTCCTTTTCGTCTCGAGTATTCCCCAAAAATAGTCATTGAATTTTCCGACAGATTCGGTTCCATTTTTCAAATGGATAAAAATTTTTTATGAATCTTAATGCATATTATATGTTAAATGAGACCAAAAGGACGAAATGGACAGATAAATTCTATATATATAGAATCGATAGACGAAAAAACGATGTGGAAAACAAGATAGGAATTCTCTACAATGACACTGGAGACTAATTGGAGGGATGTAGCGCAGCTTGGTAGCGCGTTTGTTTTGGGTACAAAATGTCACAGGTTCAAATCCTGTCATCCCTACCTATAACTGCTCGAGAGAGCAGTAACGGGGGATTCGGTGAAATCAAGTCAAATTGGACAGATATAATCTTTCATTCTTATGATCCTATGTATAGTCTATCCATGATGTATTGAACTTACAAAAAGAATCCAACCCCTTTCTTTCCAGTCTTATCTGTTTTGATAAGAAAGCGCTCTTAGTTCAGTTCGGTAGAACGTGGGTCTCCAAAACCCGATGTCGTAGGTTCAAATCCTACAGAGCGCGAGTCCGTTCTTCTTAGATTGAACTAGCGTCACTAACTTGAACAGCAATTTTAATTTGACCTCCCGGATAGTAAAAGGAGGTCAATCAAAAAACGTGATATTAATTAATCAAAGGTCCAACTGATCGCCGCGCCTATATTGTAAATAGGCAGTTACAAATAATCCAGCCAAAGTAATAGGAATTAGACCTAAGACGATTCCAAATAGAAAAACTTCAATCATTTCAAGTTGTTTGAAAGGAGAAAAAAAGAGGTAATATCTCTCCCTAAATATTAATCCGAATTACCATCAATCTCAATGACCAAGAATTGGCAATTGACCCGGTAAGTAATTTTAGAGTACACAGAATTTCGCAGAAAGATTTCTTTTTCTGAGTTTTGCGCAGTTCAAATAGGAATTTCAAATAAGTCGTATTTTGCTCAGCCCGATATAGAAAGCTGCGGTTATAGTTAAAGCCGCTAGTAGAAAACCGAAATAACTAGTTAGAGTAGGCATGAAGGAGCTCAATGAAATCTGGTCTTTTTCTACATATATTTCTAAAAAAGCACTTACCTAAGTTTCAATTTTTGCCAAATCAAAAGAGGAGAGAAACAAAAATACCAATTGAAAGTTTTGGAGTCATCTATTATTATAGACAATACTAAAAAAGAGAAAGTGACAAGCAGATAAAAAAATTGGTTCATCATCTACAACATCGACCCATCCTGTGCTTGCAATCAAGGGATTGATTGAGCAACTTTTGAGTCAATAATCAACTCAACTTAGAAAGGAAGACTAAGAACTGGTGTAACTTCAAAAACGGAAACTCTTTTTGAATCATTACGGAATAAAGTTAGAAAAGTATTTCTATTTT